GATCAGGACCCTTGCTTTATTGCGAGCCAAAACAGCTGCGCTATTCAGTTCTACATCTTTTTTTAAAGAAATGTGAAAATGATGTGAAAAAAGTAAATATCTCTCTGTCTGTGTTCTTAAATCATTCATTGGATGATGTGCGTTTCATCAAGTATGAACTTCTTTCTTTTTTTTCTATGCAATTTAAGTACCGGATCGACATCCATTTATTTCAGTGCCCTCATCCGCGTGTATGTCTGTGTTAGATAGGCTCTGGAAGGCCTTACTTTACTAATACTAACAGGTAGGGCGCGTTACTTTTATTCTTTTTTTGCCGCTTACCCGCATGTTTAGATTATTTACTTGCCCTTTCACTTTTTCTTCGGCTGTCACCAACTTTGTTCAATGCTAGTCCCTAACCCATGAATAAGGGCTCCGCTGGCTACCGGGTTCAGAGAAGTTTGTAAGCTCTTTCTCTTTTTTTGTTTTTCGCCACCTCCTCCGTTTAAGGTCTTTAATTCGGCATTAGCTTCGTTAGAGAAAGCCATGCGTGAACTACAAAGCACGGGATCCTGAACACCACGAAAGAAAGCGTACTACTTTTCAATAAGGTCCGACTTACTTTTCAGAGAGGAGAGACATGAACTTGTTTTAGGCGTAGAAAAGGTATGAAAGATTTCTTGAAAAGAGGTAGGGACTGGTCTCGCTGCTAAGGGAGAAGGAGACCTCTGTCGGAGCAAGCTAAAGAACCCACTTTAGATCGTCGATTTCAGGTAAGGCACTCGATCAAGCCTATACATCCGGGAATTTCGCTCCAAACCAAAGACGACTTGCTTTGCTGCATTTCTGGCTTTACTTTATTTTTTTTGGCGAAAGAAAGGCCATATGATCTACTTTCTGGTGCCGGTCCCTTCACAAAGATAGCCCCTTCTTGCTCTTATTCTTATTCGGTGGAATACAATAGTTCTGAAGCTCCTTTCTTTCAAGTGAAAGTTGCCTATCTTTGGAATCCAATCCAGTTGAAAACAAACAATTGCCCGATGGAAAAGTCAGATGAAAGGCAAGGAGTGTAAACCACGTACGAGCGAGCGCAGAAAGCGAAATGTTTTGCAGCGAGTCAAGCGTAATACGATCAAAAGGAAATGGGGTCAATGCTAAAACTCAAACAGTTCCCCAGAGGGGGCCCCGGGTTGAAAGAGCGAGCTACATTCTTTCATAGAAGACAGAAAAAAAGAGGACTGATGCTTTCTTACTTCATCTTAATATAGGGATGCTTTATGTAGCTTCCAATAAATAGGAAACAAGATGACCCATGGGGCACTCAGTGACGTATCTAAACCGTCTATCCAGTACTGGCTTTTCACACTCGGGAATAGAAACTGTCGGCACTTGAAGATGAACGAAGCGAAATTACCCCCCCAAAAAGCCCTTAGACCCACCTTGGTGGGGACTGACTGCTCTCCCCTACGAAAGTAGCATCGCGATGCAGAGATCAACAACACATATTCGCATACCATGCTTATCTATTGATGTCGCAGATCAGCGGCAACTCCCATACTAAGTATGATGTCGCATATCGGTTGTCTAACTAGAAGGGTGGAACCTTTTCTTTTTAACTAGTCTTAAAGTGGATGTCGCAGCCTTGAGTTCTTTTTATTGAATTCGCGAGATTGAAAATTAGGATTGAATGAATAACCTGGGGATATATTCCTTTTCTCAAATAGTTCTTTAAGGGGCCTCTCTCTATCCTTGGCTTATTCAATAGAGCTTTCCTTCTTTTCATTATTCGATACTGCTGTGAGATACTACGAGAGCTCGTAGGCAATATGAGATAGAGCTGACTAAGAGAAAGAAGTAAGCGGATCTTGCAGCTGTTTTCATTCCTTTATTTAGGTCTTGAACCTATTAAGTATAAGTAGAAGATCAAGCACTGATCTGATGGATCAAATGCTTTCACTACTCGATCAAGGGCTTCCCAAAAGGCCTATTTACTAACTTCTCTTCGTTCCAGATTTCCGAATCGTTTTTTTAGTCATGTTAGCACCACGCTTCGCTTTCCGATATCTGGTATTATGGCTTTGCGCAGACTGACCACTACCTGTATCGGCGACTCAATGTGAGTGTGTCGGTCACAGCCCAATCGAGGGCATACTTTCTAATCTTTCTTTCGGCCATTCATCTTGCACTGCGTATTTGGATCCGATCCCTCCCTTATTTTAGCCAACATCCTATTAAGATTAAGATCTGCAATTTGCAAATATGAGAAAAGTGGACGCTGTACTTGTCTGAAAGCGGAAACTAAGATGAAGAGCTTATTCTCATTACTGGCTTGCTGTCCTTACTTTACTTTAGTTGGCAAGCAGGCGGGAAAGCTAACTGGTGAACTTGCTGAACATGCTCAAACTGATCATCATCAAGTTGAACGAGCGGAGTACTTTACACAACACAAGTAGTGGTTTACCAGGAACTCGTATAAGAGCTAGTCATATAAACTAGTAGTAGACGGTTGCTTCGAGGTCTCACAGGTCCTGCTTAAGCGAAAATGTAGTTGTGGAAGTAGTCTTGCCCACTTTGCCTTACGCTCATAGAGATCTATAAGTATCCCTCTTGTCTAAGTAGGTAAGTACGCTCTGCCCAGTACTAAACTTTGGCATTAAAGCCTGAGTCCTTTGACCTTCTTTCTTGAATGTTCTGGAAGAAGGGAATCCCAAAGTTAGAATTGAATGCCATGCCCTAAAGAAAGAAAGTGAATTCCAAGTGAATCACGAAAGAAGCAAAGCCGTAACTCGCTTCCGCCGGCAAGTAGGCATGAAAAGTAAACAATGGTGACCCCTCTTGCATCTCCTCCTTCAAAACCCTATCCTCGATCAATGGTATTGGAATTTGAGCCCAGACAAAGCTTTTCTCCTCAGGAATTTCATTAATGAATTTTATTATCTTGATAGACCGATGAGCTATAATGTCTCTGGGTAGGGGGGCCCGCCTGGATCTATGATCGTCAATATTGGGGTGCTATCATAAGGTGGTTAGATCTCAACCAAGTAAAGGGCGCCCCTGAGGACGTAGACTTAAACTAGGGGGCTGAGATTGTCTGCTGAGAAGCTCTGGAATGATAGAGAAGGCAAAGGATGCTAGTACTGGACGAGTAGTAAGAAAAAAGAGTTCCTGCTGTCCAACTACCCGATTCGTTAAAGTAGCACTGGTAAATGCGTAGATAGCTGTCCAACTAGTCTATTCGATAAAGTCAATAGCAACGGAGACATACTACTAGCACAGGTCGCGGGAAGGAAACCCGGGGGAGGAGGATGAGATAGCTTGGTGGGTTTGTTTGTAACAACTAGCAATACTCGTTCGGTTTCAAAAGTAGAGCTATAAGACCGGGTAAGCAATAGGAAAGAAATGTAGTTGTAGTATAGTACTGTACAACTAGCACAGGAAAACTATTCGAATCGCTTGTAACAGCAAGCCCGGAGCTAGCCTAAAAGAATTCCATATCTGAGCGTTCTAGTCATTCCTGCGAAACTAGAAGCTACTACTCGTTCCAAGGGTGGAGGAGAAGTATCCGTCTTGTTCTTACGCCGGGCTGCAGTGATCATGCCCCGATCCTCGTCTTATTCCGGCTGTCAGCTCTGGACAAAAGCCATGAAAGTACTAACGCATGTGGGAATCCCACCCCTATTGATGTAGTGAAGAAAGCTCCCGGTCACGAGAAATCCAATGTTTCTTCAAAAAAGAATAAACTGAAGAACACCAAACTAGCGCTCAAAGCATGGGATAAGCAATCTTTCGGAAAAACTTCCGACAGAGTGAGGATATGCGGAAATAAAGTAAATGAAATTCTATTCAAGCATCCAAATGGATCCCCTCAATGCTGAGCTTGTTGATGAAGAAAAAGAGAGCTGAAAGCTGGTACAACAGTTTCTTAGTGAATAGGGGACAAGTATCTTGGCAAGAGTGAATTCAAGAGATTGTAGAGAGGTTTGAGGTCAGAAATGTGGTTGGTGTAGTTGATGAGTTTAATCACTTGAGGCAAAGAGGAAGCCTAGAAGAGTACAAGTCACAATTGGAAGAATTGAGGGCTGCCATGTTGATGTGCAATCCCTATTACGATGACAACCTTTTTCGACAAAGTGGGGGTAAGGGAATGAGTTAAGCCTGTGCTGGGAGTACGGTTTATTGGGTATCTTTTTGGTCACCATAGTGGGTGTAAGCCATGCAGCCTTTAAACACCATCTCAAAATACTTGTGCTACGCCTTAGTGTAGGGGTGAGCTAGGGCAAAGAGATGGCAATACTTGGTTAATCTTTCCTCTATTACCAATATTACCCCCTTACCCTCCAATTTAGGTAACCCTGTGAGAAAAGAAATTCCATTAGCTGCTCATGCCTCCTCAGGTACCTGTACCCATTTGTGAGCGCCTTTGGATCAGCGAAAGAGCTCTGACTCTCCGATACATTTATAGGAGAAAGGGGCGAGACCTTGATTTTCACCTATTGAGACGAGGTAGCCCATTATGATATATAAGGTGAGTCATTGATTTAGTTACACACCCTCTTCTCTGACAAGAGAGAGTCTTCGGCAGCAGCAGTACTTTAGTACGATCGAACGACGGGGAGATTTCTCTCTTGCTTGGGTTCCGTACGGTCTAACGAAGCAAGCGTGATGCTTATCTGATGTCAGGTAAAATTCTTACTATGACATTGAGAACAGGAGGTGGAATAGTCAGAGTGGGAATAAGCATAGCATAATTATAGAACATTTTATCGAGTAGTTGGATCATATCTTCACTTTCCTATCTAGCTTTGGTAGCAGGAGTACGTGTCCAACGGCTGGTAAGACCCCGTCTTTTATGTGAAAAGCGAAGAAGGAAAGCATGCTCAAAGAAGGAAAGCTCAAGGTCTAGCTGAAATTCCAGAGCCACTGCGAGCACTAAGTACAAAGCAAGACATACAGGTCTCATCTGATCCTTATGGGAAAAGTAGCCTGGGGATTGATTAAACACTCGGGAAATATTCAAATAAGTTATTTATTCATGTAGCTTATAATAAGTAATTTCTGTAGATAAGTGATTTATTTTAGAATAGCAGGAGAAGAAACTAGATAGTAGCTGGAGAAGAAAGATACCTCATATCTTCGGCAAACATGATCGCTATGGATAGACATGGATAAGCATCTCTAACGATCTTATAGTAAGTAATTCGTCGACTGGATAAGTAAAGGAAAGGTAATTCGAAGAAATCAGATCGGAAATTCGTGTTGAACTTCAAGGCTGCCGCTTGACCTTACTGCTATACCGCTTAGCGCCTGCCCACAGCCTGCTATACAGCCTACTGTTTGACTACTTTGGCTTGCCCTACTGTAGTGTATTACATATAATATTCCCGCCCTGTTGGCTTGCCCAACTACGGCAGGCTTGACCTACTAGAGTCTCGCTCGAGAAAAGGTTGCTAAAGGTCGTTGTATGCTCTAGTGTGCTAAGTTGGTGATTGCCTTCCAACTAATGGGTTGTGGAGTGCTAGGTACGCTAAACAAGAAAATGCAATTCCTTGTTTAGCATCTAGTTGAGTGGGTTAATCAATCCGGAACGATAGTGGAGGCGAGCCCGGATCCAGAGATTGATGGATGATGGAATGGATCCCTCTAGAACCGCGAGGTACCCATTCTAACCATGAAAGGTAAAGGAGCCAAGCAAGCTATCAGGCTGTGAGCAGGAATCAATCCTGAAAGAGAGAAGGGCTAGTGCTCTCTGCAAATACAGGATATGATTAGCCGAAAATAGGCTTTATCTGACCAATCCATGCTCTGAAGCCATCTTTCTAAACACAGTTGTCTAGGCAAGCTTTCCTTGAGAGGGATGGAATTTCTTCTGTTGAATCAAATCAGTCATACGAAAACTTTCAAGCAGACTCACTGTTCTTATCTCTATCTTTTTCTTAAGCTTTAAGTTGTTTGTGTTAATTCATTGCTTAATTCCACATGGGAGGGAACAAGTGAAATACTACTTTTGCCAAAGAGGGAGAGATCCTGCTCTGATTACTGAACCGGTATGGACGTTTCAGCTGCTGATAGCTTATGGTATGGGCTATACGAGAAAAGTGCCATGCTTATGTTCAACTACTCAAGCTGAAAAAAACTAGTTGCATTCACTGAATGAAAGCGATTCTACTACACTAGGGAACTCTCGGGTTGATCAACTCACCTAGCTCCGATAATAGTCAACTCACCTAGTGACATTCGTTGGTGCCGATTCGACATTTCGTAACGTCAAGTCACGCCTACACTTGAATTCCCCTATTTTTATAGGAGTTTTGAAATGAAGAAATGCAAGGCTTATGTTCACGGCATCCCTTCAAACTACTACCTGTCTGTCCCTACTATACCTGGTACTACCTTAGACCCACGAACTATCTAAGCGAGCTCACTCACTATTTACGTAATAAATTCTCAAGTAAAAGCTATAATCTTTATAATCCAAATCATCCTCATTCAGGCTGATATGAACTGGAAAAGAAGGCCCTCATCTTTAGCGTGGATATCGTAGGTATAAATGAAAGAAACAACTTCCTTCTTCCTGTTACGAGACGACCTCGGCTCAACCATCTCACTACCCCTCCCGATACTGGTGGAATCACTCGGTTATATGAAATAGCTTTATCCGTTGGACCGGACCGTGATAGACTAGCTTTTCGCATCCCATACCTGGCCTCAACTGTGGCTATAAAGGCTGCTTTCTATACCTTACGACAAGAAGGCATCGATTGGGAAGTTCAAGCAAGCGGTAGACGCCTGCTAATGAGCTACTTCCCTACACAAGGTAAAGAACACAAGGGCGCTCTGTTTCCATTGTCCACCCAACTTCACCTCCACAACTTGAAACGTGCCGCAGCAGGCGCGTAGCGGGGCCTTACTGGAATTCCGGGTGGTATATGAGGGTGCTGCTCAGGTCCGCTCAATAGCTGAACTAAGGAAGAGGCTCTCCTTATGTACTTAACTCATGACAAGCTTCGGTACTTCACTCCTAACCACCACGGCACTTCTCTGTTCCGATTGGTTTCCAAAAATGTTAGGACTAAAAAAAATATAGGTGTATAAAAAGGATTGATGAATAGGCTAAGTCAAGGAGGGCGACATTTACCAATTTCATTCACCACGCAGCACTTCACTAAAAAACCCTGGCTTAGTAAACAAGTTCAAGAATCCAATTCAAAAAGCAAACGAAATGCGCTACATAGCTACTGGTAATTTCCATTAGTACTAAGATAGATGCCATCGATTGTCCCTCTATGCCGACTTTACTGATGGGAAAGAAAAGAGCTTTGCGCAGAAGCTAGATTAAAGAGGGAAGTCAACTGAAGTCGAAGACTCTCTTTCTTCTTCTTATTCGTCGACACCCGTCCTACTATTTGACTTAGAAAGCCCTGTCTTGTGCATACTCGGCTCGTGGTTCATTTCACTTCTGCTCGCAGCACTTCCGTACGGGCCAGCAGTGCCTAAGTCAAAGCCTTTGATTCTTCTCCCAAAGTTTAGTGAAAGTGGGGCAAGATTAGACCTATGATGAGACTACCTATTAGTGTGTTGCTTTGGTGCAAGAGGATCACCTATTTTATCATTCGTTGAGGAGAAGAAAACTGCGAAGGAAGTGATAGATCATGGCACCGGGGATGATGCGATTAAAATATTAGGGAGGCCACATCCAGTACCACACATTTTCTTCCGTGGATAAGAAAGCCTATTATATTATATTATATTATATTATATTATATTATATTATATTATATTATATTAAGTAAGGGCCTATGGCTTGGGCTACTGTGACATCTGTTTAGTCATAACTGCTTTTATAATTAATAAAGGCACTGCGGCATCTGTAATGGACTACCTTCCGCTACTGTTTAGTCTGTTCTCTTTAACTGTCCCTTTATTGTTTATAGGACTCGTATTGAAGTCTTGGAGTTTGATTTTACTTGATCTTTCTCACCCACTAGACTCTTTCAATATCATATAGAAAGGATGAATTAAATATCATTAATCAAGGCGCGTAGCGATTAAGGTGAATCCTCACTCTGTCCTTGTGTTCATGATAGCCCTAGGCAGCATAGTTGGTGTCCTGTAGGAATGGTTGTAGAAGGTAGGCAGTCCCAATCCTAGCCCATTGCTTTGACTTAGTCCATACACTCCATGGCTTACATGACATATCGGACATACTACAGCATGAGGCATACTTGGCATACTGGACAGACTGCATAGGCTTAAGTAGTAGACTCATGGCTTACATACTGGACAGACTGACTCCTGTAATGCTTATTGCCAATCTAGCTAATGGGCTGACTTCATTGGCTTGCTCTCCTCACCTATGGATTCGTATTGAAGTCTTGGATGATGTAGTTTATCAATCTTAGAGCATGGTTCGTACCATACCTGTAGTGCCGTTCCTTGTGGTTCTTCTCCTGTGGTTGCTTTAACGAGCTGGAAGCGCTTACATCGCCTTCGACCGGCCCAGCGTTGCCGAAGAGGATTCGAAGACAAATGGCAATGAAAGGTTGTGGGAAGAGCTTATTTGAATGAAAAGAGCAGAAAGAAGCAAGTCGGGGTGAAGAAGATGGCTCCGTACGGTGAGACAAATACTGACTTGTAATCGCTGAGTCTACTGACTTGTATTCGCGGAGTCTATAGTATGCTCTTTTCTCTCTTTCTTGCAACTTCGTTCTTTTCTTTTTTGCATCCTTTTCTCAATGTCTTATTTGATCTCTTCCACCTTGCCTATGCCTATCGGGTATCCTGCCCCGGTGTATGTACCATAATGGATTTTAGCATAAGAACAGTGCTCTTCCTCGTTGGCTCGGTCCCCCCTCTCTCGTTGTCAGTTTGTCCACTAATTCTTCTTACCAAGGCACAAATCTGCTGCATCTATTTCAAGAGTTGCACCTCACTCGTCACCACGCCATATTGGCTTTTCTCTTTCCACTGCCTCAGCCACCACTCCTTAGCTGCATAATCCTTGACGAGATCGTAATGTTTAATTAGTTCCAGCCACGCTGTGTCAGATTTCATTCCTGATGCATTTTTCTTTTATTGTCTGGTGATTATCTTTGAAAAGTCGGCACCCGTAGAGATAATGTAAACAGATCTTCAGTGCGAATATTAGAGCAGACAACTCCAAATCGTGCGTAGGATAGTTATGCTAGTGGGCAACTGGCCTTTCCCATAGGCTATGACACAGCATAAGAAGAAAGCTTCGCTCAGCCTAAGTCAATAGGGTATGATCCGTCTCTGGCACGGGCATGGCTAGAATGGGCACGAACTGGTCATTGTCATAGGGATGCTAGCCATGGTGTAGTAGCATGATTATAATAGGGTTGAGGTCTTTCTATTTGAATAGGGACCAGTTAATATATACATTGAGAAACTAGAAGGTGTTTCCTTAGCTTCAAAGTCTGGGTCGAATAAAGAGAAACTCTACTGGTAATGTGAAAAGAGCCCTACCCGCCTTCATAGAAGATAAGACGGAACAAACTTCTTCTTTGAAACTAGGCTAAGGCTTGTATTCTTTAAAGTATTTGTTTTCATTCTTTATTGCATCTCCTTTCTTGCAGCTTTGGAAAGAGTTATCCAGCAAAATTAGATTAAAGTCCCTTGCCCTGGTACTTTCCTTATGATAGATGGTAGTTCGGTCGTTTATTCGCCCTCTCCCTAGTTTCAGTGAAGAATTGCTTGCTCTACCTACTACAAGAAGAACCTATCGTAGCATACTATGGAAAATTGAAGGGTGTGCGGACTTAATGACAAAGATGAAGGCCAGTACCTGTGTGTACTTGTGGTATAGTAAGTGGTAAAAGGCAGGCTACTAAAGCGTCCGATGTGTGCACCTTTTTCACTGCTTCTACTAAGCCTTTTTTGCATGGATTACGAACAAGACCCTCCGTCATCCCTATTGCTTCATGCTATGCTCTAAAAAAGCATTACCATTCATCCTCTCATTTTCCATAAGAGCAAAAGCAAGCTCAAAATCCAGAAACTGCGTTCGCAGCGGAAAGAAGACCCTTCCATTTGACTTTGAGGTGAAATGCAGAGAGTACACCAATTAATGTCTGCGAGTTAGGCACCAAGAGCAATAAGAAAGCGTTGGAAATGTTGGCTAATGGATGCTCATCCTTTGTCTTTGAGTTTATCTCTACCGCTGACGTCCACAACACTGCCTGGATTGAGACTCATTATCTCCTCCTGCCCCTACTTCTATGAGAGAATCATCCCACTTTAAGCCATATATCCCCCACATTGCTAATTAGTTTCCTTGCCAAAGTTTTTATTTCGGTATGTTATTTGAATACCGAACTTCTGTTCAAGCTATTTTTTAATAACCTTCACTGCAACAGGATAGATCCCTTTCACTTGAGATTCTTATTAATTATAGAGCTATCCAACCTTTTCTTCCTTCTTTCCACATCAAATCCACAGCACGCATGCTCAGGTTGAAAAGTCTTAAGTTAGACCATCTTCGCCAACTTATGCATGGATCCAAAAACGATATTCCTGCTTGACACACTTTGCCTTTACCCAGGATCACTCTTCTTCGGAAAAGCATACTCCATCTACTTTTTAATAGCTCCACTAAACTATCTATTTACGATAATTTGATTGCTGACAACATCACGCTTCTCTTTCTCCAGCGTCATGCCTTGTGACCTCTAGTTTCAACCTCCTAGCATTGGCTTCACTTGATTAGAACCATAAGCATTTGCATTCGCGACCGTCCTCGTCCCAGGTTTTGTTCTTCTTTGCTTTGGTGAGGTGGAAATGAATGGGCCCATAGCGGTAATTTCGACCTCGGAAGTCCAAGAAACAAGGGAAGTAGATCTTATATCCCACCAAAGCATCGGCTAGTTGCAAGAGATATTGTTCGTAATGCGCCGCTTGAATGTTCTTCTCCCATATGTTGATCAAGTCTTGAACAGAGAAATAATCCATAATCTTTTTGTTCTTCAACCAGAGCCTTCTGAGTCTATCTTCCCCTTCCTTCCTATTAATAGAAGACAGAATGCTAGGCATGACCAGTCCTATATTCACTAAATCATCCCAATGATCCCTAAGAATACTTAAAAACTTAGCATTTATTTGATTTGGATATGGTACGCTCTGCAGCTTGTTCAGACTAGAGAGTACTACTTCAGTCTCACTATCATTTACCATGTAGATATTAAAATTACCCTCGTCCTTTTTACTCGATAGCAGTGTGGTCTTCCTAGAAACCGCTCCCTCAGAATTTAAGTAACCGCCTGATAGATCACGTGCTTTGTGTGTGAGACGATTCATGTCAGAGGCCTTCACCCATTTTGATGCTCTGCGATTCTTCCAATCTCGCGGAGGGGACACCATAGGAAGTTCTGTAAAGAGCGGTAGATCCTTTATGTCAAATAGACACCTAACATAGTTTACTGGCTTATACTTTTCTCCTTTACCTTTATGCTCGGAGAGATCGACCTCTACAAGAGGATTGTGGATCTCAATCAATTGATTGTTGTGCAGCCATGTTAATAGACCGCTCCCAATCGCATACTGTTCAGAGGCAGTTTTCTCATCAATAGATTTACCCTTATCCGCCATTCTTTCACCCTTATTCTGTTTCGGGCAATCCGTCTTCATATCACCAATCACCTTACCATCAACAACGCCTTCAACCGCACTAGCAATAGGAGTCCCAGCCAAAACAGCTTCAAGTCCATGCGATCCATCAAGCGTACTGTACTATCCTGAGCAGAAACCTGTGCATCAGCTTCAAGCGTACTATCCTGAGCAGAAACCAGCGTTTCCTTGATAGAGGGCAAAAGCGAAAATGGACTTTTCCCGTCTAGTGAGATAACTTATTTTCTCCAGCTACCTAGTTTCCTTAGGGAAAAACCGATTATGAACTTTTCCAGCTATATGAGCATGACTTTCTTCTTTTCTGTAGCCAGTCTACAGAGGTAAAATCGGGGAATATCGTTTTGGCCCATAGCGAGATAGAAGTGGCGCACTTTCTTCGTATCCTCTCAAGAGGGAAAATCCGAGTGAGCAACTTCCATGCTGGATACAAGTTTTTCAGATCAGGTGACTGGCTTTCGAGCTCGTGTGAAGTGTTTTCACAGATGTCTTGTTCTTGGCTATCAAAAGGGAGAGCCAGGGACAATTGATACACGGATTTCCAAATCTATAAAGAAAGACATATATCATATAATGACTCTACTGAAGATATTGAGACACGACCTGGTCCCCTTCGAGTCCAAGTATCAGGTGAGCGCTATCCCCATCCGGCCTTCACCAAATGTCCAGTATTGGCAAATGACAAATGACAAGAGCCTACCGGTACATCCTCCAAGCCAAGATGCGGACTTTAATGATAAATGCCAGGGTTATATCAATCATGCAATACCTAATAGTCCAGCTATCAGCCTATCTGCATCTTCTAAGACAATAAAATCCTTCTATTAGAGAATGAGAGCTTCTTCACACAAGATCTTTAACTTAAGTAAGGACTTGGTTTTCTT